TTGATAAATCTTTAACTTTAGGTCTTTTTCAAATTGATTCCACCGTGAAATAAAATACCACAACGTATGTATCTAGGGACTAGTCCCTTCGAAGCGACTAGTCCCTAGATACATCTATTCCATTTCATTTTGGATCTTTTCTCAATATACGGATCGTGCTGAAGATTCCAAACCAATTTTATTTTTCTTTCTATTTAGAATAATAATCTAAATTAAAACAAAAAATTAAATTATTCCAACGGATTTCAAATTCAAAACTTATTCTTAGGTAAATCTATTACGAAATGTTTTTGTAGGATGCCCAATATCTGTCTTACATCTTCTATGCAAAAATATTCAATTTTCATAAGGTCTTCTTGACTCTTATTCAAGAGGTCTAATAATGTATGTATATTGGACCTTTTGAGGCAATTATAGGTCCTGGAAGGCAATTCTAATTGGTCAATAAAAATACATTTCAATTCGATTTCTTTTTTGTTTTTTCTTAGTTTATCCAACCCATCATGAAAAGTAAAAAAGGGCAAAGTAACCCTTTTTTGATTGTCCTCTAAATTTGTGTCTTGTTCTTCTGCATGTAGAAAAGGAATAAATAAATCAATCAAATTACGGGAGGCCTCGTAAAGTGCTTCTTTAGGAGTTAAACTTCCATTCGTCCATATTTCAAGAAAAAGTATCTCTTGTTTTTCATTCCCATTCCCATAAGAATGAATACTATGATTTGCATTTCGAACAGGCATGAATACAGCATCGATAGGATAACTTCCTTCTTGAGCGTTTTTTGGTGTTTTCATACGATATCCGCGATTCCTCTCGATTTGTAATCCAATACACAAATCAATTGGTTCCACCAGGCTAGCTATATGCTGTGTAGTATCAACTATTTCCACAGAAGGCGGTGAGATGATGTCTTGAGCAGTTACATATCCAGGACCCTTTACACAAATATACGCGTCGCGAGTTCCATATAGATTACTTCTCAATAGAATTTCTTTCAAATTCATTAAAATTTCATGTACTGATTCTTCAATACCTACTATGGTAGAATATTCATGTGGTATCTTTTCAGATTTTGCGCGTGTGATACATGTTCCTTCTATTTCTCCAAGCAAAGCCCTTCGCATCGCAATGCCTATTGTATCGGCTTGCCCTTTCATAAGCGGAGACAAAAGAAAACGTCCATAATAAAGACGCTTACTGTCTGCTCTTGATTCAACACACTTCCACTGTAGTGTCCGAGTAGATGCTGCTACTTTCTCTCGAAGCATAATAATATTATTTGATCAGATTATTGAATCATTTATTTCTCTTGAAATCCGTTCAACTCTTATTTTATTTCTATACACGTCTTTTTTTAGGAGGCCTGCATCCATTATGTGGCATAGGGGTTACGTCTCTGACAAAACTTAATAGTATACCACTTCTACGAATGGCTCGTAATGCTGCATCTCTTCCAAGACCAGGACCTTTTATCATGACTTCTGCTCGTTGCATACCCTGATCTACTACTGTACGAATAGCATTTGCGGCTGCGGTTTGAGCAGCAAATGGCGTCCCTCTTCTTGTGCCCCTGAAGCCACAAGTACCGGCCGAGGACCAAGAAACTACCCGACCCCGTATATCTGTAACCGTTACAATGGTATTGTTAAAACTTGCTTGAACATGAATAACTCCTTTTGGTATTCGACGTCCATTCTTACGTGAGCCAATACGTCCATTCCTACGCGAGCCAATTCTTGGTATGGTTTTTGTCATATTTTATCATCTCATAAATATGAGTATGAGTCAGAGATATACGGAAATATCCATTTCATGTCAAAACAGATCCTTTATTTGTGTATTGGGTCCTTTTGAGAGTCCCTTTTAAGAAAGATTATCCCTGTCTCTGTTTATGCCTTGGGTTGGAACAAATTACGATAATTCGTCCCCGCCTGCGGATCAGTCGACATTTTTCACAAATTTTACGAACGGAGGCCCTTATTTTCATATTTGTAATTCCTTACCTTAATTTCGAATCTACTCCTTGGAAGAAAATAAGTCTCTTGAAATTTTGAACCTCCAATTGCATCCGCACGAGAGGGATGTTGAAAAAGCCGCTTAGTCGGTCGAATCTTTGTTGCGGAGTCTATAAATTATGCGTCCCCTGGTTGAATCATAACGACTTACTTCAATTTTGACTCTATCGCCTGGCAGTATCCGTATAAAACTACGTCGGATCCTTCCTGAAACATAACCTAGAATCAGATCTTCATTATCTAAACGAACCCGAAACATCCCATTGGGAAGTGATTCAGTAATTAAACCTTCATGAATCCATTTTTGTTCTTTCATTCCAGGTAACCCCCTTGAATTATCAACTAATGGAGGAGGAGTGATATTAGACAACCCGCCTTTTCTCTTTTTTTTTTTTCACAAAACAAAGAGGAAGTTACGGATGCAATTCGGATACCAGAAAGATCACCATATATAACACAAAATTTCTCCTCCGATTCCTTCTAGTCGAGCCTCTCGATCTGTCATTATACCTCGAGAAGTAGAAAGAATTACAATACCCATTCCTCCTAAAATCCTAGGAATTCGTTGATGGTTGGAATAGATTCGTAGGCCGGGTCGGCTGATACGTTTTAAAACAGTTCTATATGGCCCTTTTCTATTCCTTCTATGTCGCAGAGTTGAAACCAAGAAAAATTTCTTGCTTACTCGATGTTTTCTCACATTTTCGATAAAGCCCTCTCGCAGAAGTATTTTAACAATGTTTTCGGTGATATTTGTAGATGCTATTCGAACCGTTCCTTTTTTATCCATGTCAGCATTTCGTATAGAAGTTATTATTTCAGCAATAGTGTCCCTACCCATGATGAACTATAATTATAGGTGCCCCCGAGTTTTTATATAATCAACATGCTCTGCTTTTTTTATTCTTTTTTTTTTTCTTATTTAAGGTATATGCGTGAGAAACAATCTACTAATGCATTCTACTAATTAAATTAATCTTATTTAGATACCCTACTATTTCAGATAGCCTATTATTTTAGATGACCTGACCTACTTATCTATATTATGATTATGTTCTCGTCTATTAGTATTTATAATACCTCAGGAGCTAATGAGACTATTTTAGTAAAATTCAACTGTCTCAATTCCCGAGCGATCGCACCAAAAACTCGAGTTCCTTTTGGATTTCCTTCTTGATCAATGACAACTGCTGCATTGTCATCATATTGGATTATCATACCATTGTTACGTTTGAGTTCTTTACATGTACGTACAATTACAGCTCTGATTACTTCTGATCTTTGTAGAGGCATATTGGGCACTGCTTCTTTGATTACAGCAACAATAACGTCGCCAATATGAGCATATCGACGATTACTAGCTCCTATGATTCGAATACACATTAATTCTCTAGCCCCGCTGTTGTCCGCTACATTTAAATAGGTCTGAGGTTGAATCATATTATTATTATTATTTTTTTCTTCTTTTTTTGTTTTTCTTTCAAAGCGCGAAGAAAAAAAGAAGAAATATTGTTTGTCCAGAAATAGAAATCAAGAAATTGCGGTTTTTTTTCATCACAAGGCCCCTTCCTTTTCGTTTCATACCCCTATTCCACAATAACGAATTGAGTTCGTATAGGCATTTTGGACGCAGCTATAGAAATAGCTTCTCTGGCTACAATTTCTGATACTCCACCCATTTCATAAAGTATTCGACCCGGTTTAACGACGGATACCCAATATTCGGGAGATCCTTTCCCCGAACCCATACGTGTTTCGGTAGGCCTTACTGTAACAGGTTTGTCTGGAAATATACGTACCCATATTTTTCCACCACGACGCGCATATCTTGTCATGGCTCGTCGCCCCGCTTCTATTTGTCTAGATGTGATCCAAGCGGGTTCAAGTGCCTGAAGGGCGTATCCGCCGAAACAAATTCGATTGCCTCGATAAGATATTCCCTTCATTCTTCCTCTATGTTGTTTACGAAATCTGGTTCTTTTGGGGTTATAGTTGATGGTTGTTTCTCAATGCCATCTCTACTGCAGAACCGGACATGAGAGTTTCTTCTCATCCAGCTCCTCGCGAATGAAACAATTAAATAATATTACAGATATTTATTTGTATTTACTGAATAAAATAATACATCATGGAATTTTTTGAGATCGAATCTGTCACGTAGGAATTGTTATATCTTGCTCGTATATAAAAGTATAAATAGATTTCGATTCTATTATTTTCTTTATAATATATAATAGAATAAAAAAAAAAAAAATAGAATTATATTTAATTTAAAAGAATTGTCTTAAATTAATGAATCTTTATTTTTACCTTTATTCAATCGCCCAAAACTTAGCAATAAGGCTTTCGCGGGCGAATATTTGCCCTTTTAACATCACCTTTCATTCGTAGGGGCATCCCATAACCTAACAGAATAGAATTGGTTCTTGGCTCGTTCCGCCATCCCACCCAATGAATCATTAGGATTCGTTTTCAAGGAATCTTACACAGTCACGGGTTCCGTCGTTCCCATTGCTTCTCGTTCTCGATTAATGGCTAGGCCCAAACTCTGCAATGGAGCTCCTAATAAAAATTGTTCCCAAATCAATCTACTCAGTCTTTATTGACTTGATGCTCTTTATAATTTTTTCTTATGAATTGGATTCATATTCATCTAATTCATTATTAATTATGGACGAATCAAATACGTATTAATGCTTTATTACACTGCCTTTTTTGAGATAGTTCATAGACCATACATATTGGAATCATATATCATTGCTATTCTTTTTCTTTCTTTCTCTCACCCCTCCACCTATCCATATCCCTTTGTTTTTGCTTCACTTAGAATCTGATTGACTTGTCTTTTATGTAAGATTTCAGTTGCTACAACAATATGATTGATATATCGATCATATAGTGACCGGTTCCTTGGATCTAGATAATACGAAGCAATGAGCTGGTTATTAGTTATCTAGTTATTAGTTCATACTAGGGGGTGGTCCCTTG